CGACTATAAACGATGGAATCGTCCAGTTCGATATAAAAAAAATAATCGATTTGAAAATGCTGTAAGAAATGAAATGTCACACTATTTTTTTTCTCCATGTCAAAGTGATGGAAAAGAAAGGATCTCTTTTACGTATCCAGTCAGTTTGTCAACTTTTTTGGAAATGATACAAAAAAAAATGTCTTTTTTCACAACAGAAAAACTAGCAGGCTCTGATGAATTGTATAATCATTGGAATTACACCAATGAACAAAAAAAAAACAACTTCACCAAGGAGTTTAGAAATAGAATAGAAGTTTTAGATAAAGGATATCTTTTTCTGGATGTACTCGAAAAAAGGACTCGATTGTGTAATGGTAAGACTAAAAAAGAATACTTACCTAAAATATATGATCCTTTCGTGTATGGACCTTCTCGTGGAAGAATCAAAAAATTATTTTCACCCGAAATCCTAAATAAAACTTATATAAAAAATAAGAGAGGAACAAGTTGGATAAATAAGATTCACGGTCTACTTGTTATTAATGATTTTCAAGAATTTGAACAGACAATAGACAGATTGAATCGAAAATCATTTTCAACAGAAAAAGCCCAGTCTTTATTTCCAGAACACAAACGAGAGCAAATTGATTCAGAAAACCGAATCACAATTTTAAAATTTTTATTCGATGCAGTTATAACCGATCCCACCAATCAAATAATTATAAAAAAATCGATTAGAATAAAAAAAGAAATTAGTAAAAAAGTTCCCAGGTGGTCATACAAATTAATCGATAATTTAGAACAAGAGGAGACAGAACACGAGGGACGTGTACCAGAGGAACATGCAATTCGTTCACGAAAAGCCAAACGTCTAATGCTTTTTACTGATACGAAGCCGAATTTTCCTACTTATCCTAATACAAACTATACTAATAATCTTGCTCAAGTGGAGGAGACTACTTTGCTACGTTATGTGCAAAAATCAGATTTTCGGCGAGATATAATCAAAGGTTCCATGCGCGCACAAAGACGTAAAACCGTTATTTGGAAACTGGTTCAAGCAAATGCCCATTCCCCCCTTTTTTTGGACAGAATAGACAAAACGTTTTATTTTTCTTTTAATATTTCCACACTGATGAAAGTAATTTTTAGAAATTGGATGTGGAAAAATAAAGACCAAAAACTTTCTGATTATACACACAAAAAGACAAAAAGAGAAAAATATAAAATAAACGAAAAAGCACGTAGAGAAATAGCAGAAACCTGGGAAAACATGTCATTTGGTCAAGCCCTAAGAGGTTATGTGTTAGTAACCCAATCGATTCTTAGAAAATATATTATATTACCTTCATTGATAATAGCTAAAAATATTGTCCGCATGCTATTATTCCAATTTCCCGAGTGGTCCGAAGATTTAAAAGATTGGAATCAGGAAATGCATGTTAAATGCACCTACGGTGGTGTTCAATTATCCGAAACAGAATTTCCGAAAAACTGGTTAACGGACGGTATGCAGATAAAGATCCTATTCCCTTTTCGCCTGAAACCCTGGCATAGATCTAAGATACAATCCCCCCATAAAAATCCAATAAACAAAAAAAGTGGACAAGAAAATGATTTTTGTTTTTTAACAATTTGGGGAACGCAAACCGACCGTCCTTTTGGTTCTCCCCGAAAACAACGTTCGTTTTTTGAACCCATTTTTAAAGAACTCAAAAAAAAAATTAGAAAATGGAAAACTAAGTCTTTTCTCGTTTTAAGAGTTTTAAAAGAACGAACAAAATTGCTTCGAAAAGTCGCAAAAGAAACAAAAAAATGGGTCATCAAAAGGATTCCATTTCGAAAAGGAAGAATAAAAGAACTTTCAAAAAAAAACTTATTTAGATTGAGAGAAATAGATGAATTGGGCGCAACTAAAAACAATTCGATAATCAGTAATCAGATGATTCACGAATCGTCTATTGAAATTCCATCTATGGATTGGACAAATTTCTCACTGACAGAACAAAAACTGAAAGATCTGGCTAATAGAACAAGCATAATCAGAAATCAAATAGATAAAATTACAAAAGAAAAGAAAAAAGGATCGCTAACTCAAGAAATAAGTATTAGTCCGAACAAAACAAATTATTGTGCTAAAATATTAGAATCATCAAAAAAAATTTGGCAGATATTAAAAAAAAGAAATACTCGATTAATCCGCAAATCCTATTTTTTTATAAAATTTTTCATTCAAAAGATATACATAAATATTTTTCTATCTATCCTTACTATTCCAAGAATCAATCTAAAACTTTTTCTTGAATCAAGAATAAAAAAAATTCAAATTTTTGATAAAAACGCCCACAATCATGAAGCAAATCAGGAAATAATTAATAAAACAAATAAAAATAAAAGTCACTTTATTTCGACTATAAAAAAATTACTTTCTAAGATTAGTAATAAGAATTCAAAGATTTCTTGTGATTTATCGTCTTTCTCACAATCACAAGCATATGTATTTTACAAATTGTTACAAGCCCAAGTTATTAACTTTTATAATTTAAGATCCGTTCTTCAATATCATGGAACATCTCTATTTCTTAAGAATGAAATAAAAGATTTTTTTGAAAAACAACGAATATTTAATTACGAATTAAGACATAAACCTTTTTGGAATTTTGGAATAAATCAATGGAAAAACTGGTTAAGCGGTCATTATCAATATGATTTATCTCCGATTAGATGGGTTAGGTTAGTACCACAAGAATGGCGAACTAGAATCAATCAACACTGTATGGCTCAAAATAAGGATTTAACTAAAATAGATTTATATGAAAAAAACAGATTAACTCATTGCGAAAAACTCAATTTTTTTGAAGCAGACCTATTACAGAATCAAAACTATAATTTTAAAAAACACTCTAGATATAATCTTTTATCATATAAATCGATTAATTATGAAGATAAGAAAGACTCGTATATTGATAGATCACTAGTCCAAGTAAATAATAAAGAAGAATTTTTTTATAATTACAATAGAAAGAAAGGCAAATTTTTTGCTATGTTGGGAGGTATCCCTATCAATAATTATCTAAGAGAAGATGATATTATGGATATGGAGAAAATTTCGGAAAGAAAATATGTTGATTGGAGAATTCTCCATTTTTTCCTTAGAAATAAGGTCGATATTGAATCCCGGGTTGATTGGATGGGAATGAATGAAGAAATACTAAGTCGTCCTATATCAAACTCAAACCCGGAGCCTTGGTTCTTCCAAGAATTGGGGCTACTTTGCAATGCATATAGAATGAAACCCTGGATCATACCAATCAAATTACTGCTTTTCCATTTTAATGGAAATGAAAATGGTAAGAAAAATATAACTGAAAAAAAAAAGGCAGATCTTTTTATATCCTTGAATCAAAAAAAATATCTTGACCTTGTGAATCAAAGTCAAAAAGAAAAAGAACCCGCAGGCCAGGGGAATCCGAGATTAGATGCACAAAAGCAAGTAAGTCTTGGATCAGTAGCAGAGCTTGATGACTTCTTAAAAAAAAAATTGTGTTTTCAGTTGAGATGGGATGATTCTTTAAATCAAAAAATAATCACTAATATCAACATATATTCTCTCCTGAGTCGACTGATAAATCCTAAAAAAATTGTTATCTCCTCTATTCAAAAGGGAGAAATCCATCTGAATATTTTAATACTTCAGAAGGATTTAACTCTTACCGAATTGATGGAAAAGGGAATGTTGATTATCGAACCCCTTAGTCTGCCTGTAAAAAATGATGGACAATTTTTTATATATCAAACCGTAGGTATTTCATTGGTTCATAAGAATAAGCGCAAAATTCCTAAAAGATACCGAGAAAAGGGATATGTTGATAAGAAAAATTTTGATGAATTCATTGCAAGACATCAAAAAATGACTGGAAATAGAAACAAAAATCATTATGATTTGCTTGTTCCTGAAAATATTTTATTCCCTAAACGTCGTAGAGAATTGAGAACTCTAATTTGTTTCAATTCAAAGAATCGAAATAGTATGCATAGAAATCCAGTATTTTTTAATAACGTAAAAAACGACGGTCACGCTTTGGATAAAAGCAAAGATCTCGCTAGAGAGAAAAAGAAACTAATTAAATTAAAGTTCTTTATTTGGCCCAATTATCGATTAGAAGATTTAATTTGTATGAATCGCTATTGGTTTAATACCAATAATGGCAGTCGTTTCAGTATGGTAAGGATACATATGTATCCACGATTACAAATTCGTTAATAGTACGTCTATCATGTCCCATGTTTGGGATATGAAAACAAAGAACTGGACACATGTCTTGTCTTATCTTCCAGTCTAATACTAATTTAATGATATAGATATCAATTAGATCCATAAATGAATTAACAAAATCTTTTTTTTAGGTCTAACTTTTTCTCTTTTGCATAAATATACCATCCTTTTGGATCCCTAATCAACTTGAAAATTGGATTTATTATTGATTTTATGATTTTATAGGAAGTTCATAACCAACTTAAGATTTTTGTGTATATCAAATTCAAGTAACTAGCATTATTATTACTGATCAGTAAAATTCATATTAAATAAAAAAAAAAGGGGGGTTCGTTTTATGGTAAAAAATTCATTCATCTCAGTTATTTTTCAAGAAAAAAAAGAAGAAAACTGCGGATCGGTTGAATTTCAAGTATTCTGTTTCACCAATAAGATACGAAGACTTACTTCACATTTAGAATTGCACAGAAAAGACTATTTATCTCAAAGGGGTCTACGGAAAATTTTGGAAAAACGCCAACGTCTCCTAGTTTATTTGTCAAAGAAAAATAGAGTACGTTATAAAGAATTAATTAGTCAGTTGAACATTCGGGAGTCCAAAAAGCGTTAATTTGAAAAACAATTTTGAATTTTTTTATTTATTCGATTTTGAATCTTAATGAACTTTTTGTCGTTTTCAACAATTCATGTAAGAATGAATAGAGGAAAAACTATGAGTATACTAGCTACAAAAAAAGACTTTATGATAGTCAATATGGGACCTCACCACCCATCAATGCACGGTGTTCTTCGTCTCATCGTTACTCTAGATGGTGAGGATGTTATTGACTGTGAACCTGTATTGGGTTATTTACACAGAGGGATGGAAAAAATTGCAGAAAACCGAACAATTATACAATATCTGCCTTATGTAACCCGTTGGGATTATTTAGCTACTATGTTCACAGAAGCAATAACTGTAAATGGACCAGAACTGTTGGGAAATATTCAAGTACCTAAAAGGGCTAGCTATATCAGAGTAATTATGTTGGAATTGAGTCGTATAGCTTCTCATCTGTTGTGGCTTGGCCCTTTTATGGCAGATATTGGTGCACAGACTCCTTTCTTCTATATTTTCAGAGAAAGAGAATTAGTATATGATCTATTCGAAGCTGCCACCGGTATGAGAATGATGCATAATTATTTTCGTATCGGAGGAATAGCGGCTGATTTACCTCATGGTTGGATAGATAAATGTTTGGATTTCTGCGATTATTTTTTAACCGGGGTTGTTGAATATCAAAAACTTATTACGCGAAACCCTATTTTTTTAGAACGAGTTGAAGGAGTAGGCATTGTTGGTGGAGAAGAAGCAATAAATTGGGGTTTATCGGGACCAATGCTACGAGCGTCTGGAATAGAATGGGATCTTCGTAAAGTTGATCATTATGAGTGTTATGACGAATTTGATTGGGAAGTCCAGTGGCAAAAAGAAGGAGATTCATTAGCTCGATATTTAGTCCGAATCGGTGAAATGACGGAATCCATAAAAATTATTCAACAGGCTTTGGAAGGAATTCCGGGTGGACCCTATGAGAATTTAGAAATCCGGTGCTTTGAGAGAGAAAGCGATCCAGAATGGAATGATTTTGAAGATCGATTCATTAGTAAAAAACCTTCTCCGACTTTTGAATTGCCGAAACAAGAACTTTATGTAAGAGTCGAAGCCCCAAAAGGAGAATTGGGAATTTTTATGATAGGAGATCAAAGTGGTTTTCCTTGGAGATGGAAAATTCGCCCGCCGGGTTTTATCAATTTGCAAATTCTTCCTCAATTAGTTAAAAGAAGGAAATTGGCTGATATTATGACGATATTAGGTAGTATAGATATCATTATGGGGGAAGTTGATCGTTGAAATGATAATTGATACAACAGAAGTACAAGATATCAATTCTTTTTCCAGATTAGAATCCTTACAAGAGGTCTCCGGGATCATATGGATGCTTGTCCCTATTTTTACTCCTGTATTGGGAATCACAATAGGCGTACTAGTAATTGTGTGGTTAGAAAGAGAAATATCCGCAGGAATACAACAACGTATTGGGCCTGAATACGCCAGCCCTTTGGGAATTCTTCAAGCTTTAGCAGACGGGACAAAACTACTTTTCAAAGAGAATCTTCTTCCATCTAGAGGAAATACTCGTTTATTCAGTATTGGACCATCTATAGCAGTCATAGCAATTCTACTAAGTTATTCAGTAATTCCTTTTAGTTATAACCTTGTTTTAGCTGACCTCAATATCGGTATTTTTTTATGGATTGCCATTTCAAGTATTGCTCCTATTGGACTTCTTATGTCCGGATATGGATCAAATAATAAATATTCCTTTTTAGGTGGTCTGCGAGCTGCTGCTCAATCGATTAGTTATGAAATACCATTAACTTTATGTGTTTTATCAATATCTCTACGTGCGGTTCGCTAAAACCTAAGCTTTTCTTTTTCGCTCTAGAAAAAAAAAAAAATTGAAGAGATAGCTTGATTTTTTTATTCATTTATTTATTCTTTCGGTTAATAAAAGAAATTAGATAGTTATATATGAGTGAAAGAAAACAACTTATAAATTCGCAGTAAAAGTGGATTGAGTCTCATTTCCTATGTACAAGAGTTAAGGGGAAGTAAACAAAAGTGGAAGAAGCGCTTTACCCCAAGATTGGTTGATTGGTCATCCTAGCTTGAAGCGGGTTCAAAAGATCAACCATATGGCATTTTCACTGGGGGTTGTATGTATTACAATACATAGATTCCAAAACGGGGGATTGAAAAAAAAAATGGGTGGATAGTAAGGAACACCAAAATACACACAACGGATTAGTAATGGAGATTATGTAAATTATCTAAAAGGATACTTCTGCATAACATAAACAGAATACTAATTGGGGCTTTAAGTTGGTAGAAATGATCAGGCAGTACTCCCCACAATTCCGATCCAGAGTATGCTCCTATCCACTAATTAAAGAAATGACTATCAGGAACGAAATAATCCTTTATTTTTTTTAAGCCCCCCTTTTTCTCCGAAAGAAGAAGAGGAACAAAAAAAGTAGAACAAATAGAATTACAATATAAAAAAAAGGGATCCTTTTATTCTTTCTTTCATATATTCATAGAAATCAAATCATTCATGAACTAATGGAATGTCTAATTCTTTTTCGGAATCAAAATAAAAGGATGGGTTGAAATATCTATTGATATTTCTACAAAGAGTATTTTATTGAAGGGTTGATTAAGTTATTACTCAACACAGAAAAATTGAAATTATTAAAGGATGAGATTAATTCAGAAATCCTCTTTTTTTTTATCCTTATAGCAGACAGAATTCCATTGGTATAATTGGGGCCCGTCCGCTAGATTTTCATTTTGACTCTATCTATCCTATAACCATATCAAGCTAACTAATACTGGCCCGGTCCTTACATTTATTTGTGGCCCTGAGGAGCCGTATGAGGTGAAAATCTCATGTACGGTTTTGTAATAGCGATGGGAACAGTAATGTTCTCACCGACTATGATTATCTAACAGTTCAAGTACAGTTGATATAGTTGGGGCGCAAGCAAAATATGGGGTTTGGGGGTGGAATTTGTGGCGTCAACCTATAGGGTTTATCGTTTTTCTAATTTCTTCCCTAGCGGAATGCGAGAGATTACCTTTTGATTTACCAGAAGCAGAAGAAGAATTAGTAGCAGGTTATCAAACCGAATATTCAGGAATCAAATTTGGTTTATTTTACGTTGCTTCCTATCTAAATCTATTAGTTTCCTCATTATTTGTAACAGTTCTTTACTTGGGTGGTTGGAATCTTTCCATTCCATATATATTTGTTCCTGAGCTATTTGAAATAAATAAAGCGGATGGAATCTTTGGAACGACAATTGGTATCTTTATTACATTAGCTAAAACTTATTTGTTCTTGTTCATTCCTATTACAACAAGATGGACTTTACCTAGACTAAGAATGGACCAACTATTAAATCTTGGCTGGAAATTTCTTTTACCTATTTCTCTCGGTAATCTATTATTAACAACTTCTTCCCAACTCCTTTCCCTGTAAAGAAAAAGGGAATACGATATTTGCCACTTGTCTCAAACAAGAGAAAGAAAGAAACTCAAATTATTCAGAGATATTCACGATATGTTCCCTATGGTAACTGGATTCATGAATTATGGTCAACAAACAATACGAGCTGCAAGGTACATTGGTCAAAGTTTCATGATTACCTTATCCCAAGCAAATCGTTTACCTGTAACTATTCAATATCCTTATGAAAAATTAATTACATCGGAGCGTTTTCGCGGTCGAATCCATTTTGAATTTGATAAATGTATTGCTTGTGAAGTATGTGTTCGCGTCTGTCCTATAGATCTGCCTGTTGTTGATTGGAAATTGGAAACAGATATTCGAAAGAAACGATTGTTTAATTACAGTATTGATTTTGGAATTTGTATTTTTTGTGGTAACTGCGTTGAGTATTGTCCAACAAATTGTTTATCAATGACTGAAGAATATGAACTTGCTACTTACGACCGTCATGAATTGAATTATAATCAAATTGCTTTAGGTCGTTTACCAATGTCAGTAATTGACGATTTTACAATTCGAACAGTTTTGAATTCGCCTCAAAGAAAAAATGGGTAAACCTCTTAATTTCCAATTACTAAGGTTCAGTTTTGGTATATTTGTATTGAAAGTCTATTAATATATACATAATATACATAATTTTTTCGAACTATATAGGTTCAATTTCAAATGTCCATTTCGAATAAAGAAAAGAACGAAATTGATCCAATAGCTGTACCCGCATCAATTCCCACTTAGTAGATTAGAATTTAATTCAATTGGGAATGTCTCATAAAAAAAATTTTCCTGGTCGGTTCAATAAGGTCATGAAAAACATTTCGATTTATTTATTTCTTATTTTAATATAATGGATTTGCCTGGACCAATACATGATTTTCTTTTAGTTTTTCTGGGATCGGGTCTTATATTAGGAGGTCTGGGAGTGGTATTACTTACCAACCCAATTTATTCGGCCTTTTCCTTGGGATTGGTTCTTGTTTGTATATCCTTATTCTATATTCTATCAAATTCCCATTTTGTAGCTGCCGCACAACTCCTTATTTACGTGGGAGCTGTAAATGTTTTAATCATATTTGCTGTAATGTTCATGAATGGTTCAGACTATTCCAACGATTTGAATTTTAATCTTTGGACTATTGGTGATGGGGTTACTTCCCTGGTTTGTACAAGTATTTTTTTTTCGCTAATCACTACTATTCTAGATACGTCGTGGTACGGGATTATTTGGACTACACGATCCAACCATATTATAGAACAAGATTTGATAAGTAATAGTCAACAAATTGGAATTCATTTATCAACAGACTTTTTTCTTCCATTTGAACTTGTTTCAATAATTCTTTTAGTTGCTTTGATAGGTGCAATTGCCGTGGCTCGTCAGTAAAAAATCTTTATAACTAGCAACAGCAATCCAAATTCAACCTTTTTCTGTGTTATCACATCTTTTTCCCTTCAATTCTAGTTGAATAGTATTCATGTTTGAATAGTATTCATGTATAAATAGAAAATCAAAATAGAAATTTTTTTATTCGATCTACTATCAATATATTCTTTTGTTCCGTACTTGTTATATTCTAAGCAATCGAATCACTTGAATTATTGTTCATATTGAAATGAATCGAAATTGGTACGGAGTTGGTCAATGATGCTCGAGCATGTACTTGTTTTGAGTGCCTATTTATTTTCGATCGGTATCTATGGATTGATCACGAGCCGAAATATGGTTCGGGCCCTGATGTGTCTTGAACTTATACTAAATGCGGTTAATATAAATTTCGTAACATTCTCTGATTTTTTTGATAGTCGACAATTAAAAGGAGATATTTTCTCAATTTTTGTTATAGCTATTGCAGCCGCTGAAGCAGCTATTGGATCAGCTATTGTTTCCTCAATTTATCGTAACAGAAAATCGACTCGTATCAATCAATCGACTTTGTTGAATAAGTAGTATTTAGAATAATAGCCATCAATTCGACTTAGCATATATAATATGTCGTAACCTCGATCATATTTGTGAAACCGGAAGAAATCAAAGTATCCTTGTTCCCTCTTAGGAGTTGATCCAGAAGTGGATTAATTAGAAAAATTCTGGTAAATCATTGATTCATCTGGTGTTTAAATATATGATGTTTCCAAATTGACTAGATCGAAAATTTAAGAGTTCAAAAATTGATAGATCCAATGTCACATGCAGTAAAGATTTATGATACATGTATAGGGTGTACTCAATGTGTCCGAGCTTGCCCCACAGATGTATTAGAAATGATACCTTGGGACGGATGTAAAGCAAAGCAAATTGCTTCGGCTCCAAGAACAGAGGACTGTGTTGGTTGTAAGCGATGTGAATCCGCCTGTCCAACGGATTTCTTGAGTGTTCGAGTTTATTTATGGCATGAAACAACTCGAAGCATGGGTCTAGCTTATTGATATTGATACGTTCCCGAAAACCCCACTTGAATACATTTTGAATACAGTTTCTTTTTTTTACCGATTACCCACAAAACCCCGTACTCGAAAAAGAAAAACAAAATAAGAATATATTCTCTTTTCGAGCACGGGTTTTTATGGTCCAAGTGTATCTTGTCTTTACCACGAATTATTTTCCTTGGTTAACAATAATTGTAGTTTTTCCAATCGCCGCAGGTTCTTTAATTTTCTTTCTCCCCCATAGAGGAAATAAGGTGACGAGAGGGTATACCATATATATATGTGTCTTAGAACTCCTTCTAACGGCCTATGCATTCTGTTATCATTTCCGATTGGACGATCCATTAATCCAGCTGGCAGAGGATTATAAATGGATCAACGTTTTTGATTTTGACTGGCGATTGGGAATAGATGGACTTTCCCTAGGACCTATTTTACTGACGGGATTTATTACCACTTTAGCTACTTTAGCGGCTCGGCCAGTTACTCGGAATTCCAGACTATTCCATTTCCTGATGTTAGCGATGTACAGCGGCCAAATAGGACCATTTTGTTCTCGGGACCTTTTACTTTTTTTCATCATGTGGGAGTTAGAATTAATTCCCGTTTATTTACTTCTATCCGTGTGGGGTGGAAAGAAACGTCTTTATTCAGCTACAAAGTTTATTTTGTACACTGCAGGAGGTTCCGTTTTTCTATTAATAGGTGTTTTGGGTATCGGTTTATATGGTTCCAATGAACCAACATTAAATTTGGAAACATTGGCTAATCAATCGTATCCCGTGGCACTGGAAATAATATTCTATATTGGATTTCTTATTGCTTTTGCTGTCAAATCACCGATTATACCCTTCCATACATGGTTACCAGACACCCACGGAGAGGCGCATTACAGTACTTGTATGCTTTTAGCCGGAATCTTATTAAAAATGGGGGCGTATGGGTTGGTTCGGATCAATATGGAACTATTACCGCGCGCTCATTCTATATTTTCTCCCTGGTTCATGATAGTAGGTACAATGCAAATAATTTATGCAGCTTCAGCATCTCCTGGCCAACGGAATTTAAAAAAAAGAATAGCTTATTCCTCTGTATCTCATATGGGTTTCATAATTATAGGAATCGGCTCGCTAACCGATACAGGACTTAACGGAGCCATTTTACAAATAATTTCTCATGGGTTTATTAGTGCTGCACTTTTTTTCTTGGCAGGAACGAGTTATGATAGAATACGTCTTGCTTATCTCGACGAAATGGGCGGGCTGGCTATCCCAATTCCAAAGATATTCACGCTATTCAGTATCTTATCGATGGCTTCCCTTGCATTGCCGGGCATGAGTGGTTTTGTTGCGGAATTGATAATATTTTTGGGAATAATTACCAGCCAAAAATTTTTGTTAATGCCAAAAATCCTAATCACTTTTGTAATGGCAATTGGAATGATATTAACTCCTATTTATTCATTATCTATGTCACGGCAAATGTTCTATGGGTACAAGCTATTTAATGCTCCAAACTCTTATTTTTTTGATTCTGGACCACGGGAGTTATTTGTTTTGATCTCTATTCTTCTACCCGTAATAGGTATTGGTATTTATCCGGATTTCGTTCTCTCATTATCAGTGGACAAGGTCGAAGCTATTATATCTAATTTTTTTTTATAGATAGTTTTCATGAATAAAACAAAAAAAAAATGAAAAAGCAATTCCATGATTTAAAAAATAGTTCGTTGTCCAATGAAAAAAGAAGTCTTTTTTCTTCTCTTAAGTTTAAGTTAAATAAAAAAAAAAACGAAGTAAAAAAAATTGAATTTTAATTGTGACCAGACGCCTTTGGCCTTTGTAAGAACCTTTTGAATCACCACACCGTTTGATTCAAAAGGTTCTCGGCGTCTTACACTAAGGTTCGTTTCGATATATGCGCCGTCCTATATTTGGATTCATTAAGCCCTTTCTTCTTCAATTCAAGTAGATGTTAATTAAATGAACCATAACTATGTAACCCTATTCCTAATAGATTGACCCCGAAATAGCATATCCAAATTATAAGAAAGCCCAGAGAAGCCACAATTGCGGAATTTACACCTTCCAAATTTGTATTTGTTCGAGTATGTAAATAAATCCCGAATATAGTCCAAGTAATAAATGCCCAAGTTTCCTTGGGATCCCAATTCCAATATGATCCCCATGCTTCATTAGCCCATACTGCTCCCGAAAGAATACCTATGGTTAAAAAGATAAATCCTAAACTAATAATACGATAACTCCAACGATCCAATTGTTGAATCACTTGATACCTGTAAAAATTTCTCGCAGAAAGAAAATAAGTATTTAGTAAAAGATTACTTTTTTTATTCATGTATTGGATTTCGCCGAAGCAAAATGACTCATTTCCATTTAAAAAATTATTGCTTTTCCCAAAAATCCTTATAACTTTTCGAAATGTAATGACTAGCAGAGCTGTGGATAATAATGATCCACATAAAAGAGCTGCATAGCCTAATACCATCATACTTACGTGCATCATTAACCACTGGACTTGAAGAGCGGGTACTAATATGCCGGATTGATGCAGTTTGGTTAAAAAACCCGAAGTAGCAAAGCCTTGGGTAAAAATAGCACTTGGCGCGGTTATAGTGCTTAAATGATTTTTAGGATTTTTAAAATAGAAAATCCTATGAATAATGGAGAAACTCCATGAAAGAAAGATTAATGATTCGTATAAATCACTTAATGGGAAATGCCTCGAATAAATCCAACGGGTGATTAATAATCCTGTTAGACAGAAAACAGTAGCTATCATCCCCTTTTCTGATGAATCATATAGTCCTTTGATTTCATCGACTAATAAGGTTATCAAATGAATTGTAATTCCAATTGAAACGACTGAAAAGGATATATGAGTTAATATATGCTCTAAAGTTGAAAATATCATAAAAAAAAAAAAAATGAAAAGCGAGAATCCCTTAAGTATACAGAATGGGAATCATAAATTAAATTCATTGGCGGGCTTTTTGTATATCTTTTCGAAGATGCTATGCCGCCACTCGGACTCGAACCGAGATGCTCTAGCACTGCTTCCTAAGAGCAGCGTGTCTACCGATTTCACCATAGCGGCTTGCTCAAAATAATAATAACCTATTTTTACCCAATCGTCGAGATTAAAAGACTCAATTTCAATGAAACCATTTTTATTTTTAGGAAGCATTCAAATTGATGAATAAAAAGTTATTTAAATAGAGATTAAAAGATTCCCCTTTTTGTCGTTAGTTATTTAAGATTTCAATTGTACCGGTTGTAACTAAATAGTTCTAACTTCAATCCAGGGAAAAACTAAAACAAAATGTTCTTTCCTTCCCTTTTTTTTTCATTTTTTATAACTTTTGTATTGTTGTAATTGTTAGGTTTTTTTTTTCAGTATTAATTTGTGCTAGGATTTATCAAACCAATTAGGTTTTGGGTTGGACCATATTATATAAAAATTTTTTGATTTCTATCGTAATTGTAATTGTACTCGACTTCGAAAAATTTTTTATAAATTGGAATTCTAAAGATATATATTTTTTGATTGATCCTTATAGGATTTTTTTTGAATCACTTAAAATTTTCAAACTATTCGTATACAATATCTCCCTAAATGGGAAAGGGTGCTTTTCGCAATTGGAATGCAAGTGCGAGATATGGGGTATATATAGTGATATAGTAATTCAGAAAAATAATAATTTAGAAAGTTACAAAAAAGTTTTATACTTAATCAATTAGTTTCAAATCAATTAGTTTTAACAACCCATTGATTTTTCCTAACGTTGGTTTTGCCTAAAGATTTTATATCTCCTCTTTTATAGTCTAAATAGAAAAGTCTAAATAGAAAAAAAAATTATTATTGTGTTATTTATAAGTGGGTGGGGTGATGGGGAAAATAAGAATCCCCATCTTGGGACTAAAAAAATATTCAAATAAAAAGAAAGGTGAAACTTTTTAGTTTGTCTTGATTCTGTTTTCAAATAAAAAAAAAAAAGTACCATTTTTTCGAATTCAGTAGACAAATCAATTGGTTCAAAACACTAGGGAATGGAAATCGTTACTTACTTTTTTTTAGTTCGATTTTCCTATTCTATATTATAGAGTATAAATTCGAAACGAAATTAACTCATTTTTCGAGTCAGGCTGAGTCGGATTATTCCAGCGTTTTCTTATTTATTTG